GTTAATGTAGCTTAAAACTAAAGCAAGGCGCTGAAAATGCCTAGATGAGTCCATCAACTCCATAAACACATAGGTTTGGTCCTGGCCTTCCTGTTGTCTTTTAACAAACTTACACATGCAAGTATCCTCATCCCAGTGAGAATGCCCTCCAAGTCAGTAAGACTAAGAGGAGCTGGTATCAAGCACACACCCGTAGCTCACGACACCTTGCTTAACCACACCCCCACGGGATACAGCAGTGATAAAAATTAAGCTATAAACGAAAGTTTGACTAAGTTATGTTAATTAGGGTTGGTAAATTTCGTGCCAGCCACCGCGGCCATACGATTAACCCAAGCTAACGGGAATACGGCGTAAAAAGTGTTTAAGCGCCACACCAAATAGAGTTAAACTTTAATTAAGCTGTAAAAAGCCATAATTATTGTAAAAATAAATAACGAAAGTGACTCTACAGCAGCTGACACACCATAGCTAAGACCCAAACTGGGATTAGATACCCCACTATGCTTAGCCCTAAACACAGATAATTATATAAACAAAATTATTCGCCAGAGTACTACTAGCAACAGCTTAAAACTCAAAGGACTTGGCGGTGCTTCATATCCCTCTAGAGGAGCCTGTTCTATAATCGATAAACCCCGATAAACCTCACCAATTCTTGCTAATACAGTCTATATACCGCCATCTTCAGCAAACCCTAAAAAGGAGTAAAAGTAAGCGTAATCATAGCACATAAAAAAGTTAGGTCAAGGTGTAACCTATGAAGTGGAAAGAAATGGGCTACATTTTCTTAAACCAAGAAAACTAACACACGAAAGCTATTATGAAATTAATAGCCAAAGGAGGATTTAGCAGTAAACTAAGAATAGAGTGCTTAGTTGAATCAGGCCATGAAGCACGCACACACCGCCCGTCACCCTCCTCAAACAAATATTAATGCCCCAAAAATTTATTTACATGCATTAACCACGAGAGAGGAGATAAGTCGTAACAAGGTAAGCATACTGGAAAGTGTGCTTGGATAAATCAAGATATAGCTTAAACAAAGCATCTAGTTTACACCTAGAAGATTTTACTCACCATAAATATCTTGAACCAAATCTAGCCCAAAAATAACCCTATCAAAACAAAACAAAATAAAATAAAACATTTACCCCTTAACCTAAAGTATAGGAGATAGAAATTTTAAGACTGGCGCTATAGAGAAAGTACCGTAAGGGAACGATGAAAGAAAAAAATCAAAGTATAAAAAAGCAAAGATTACCCCTTGTACCTTTTGCATAATGAATTAACTAGCACAAAACTTAACAAAACGAATTTTAGCTAAGTAACCCGAAACCAGACGAGCTACTCATGAACAGTTTATCAAGAACCAACTCATCTATGTGGCAAAATAGTGAGAAGATTTATGAGTAGAGGTGACATGCCTAACGAGCCTGGTGATAGCTGGTTGTCCAGAAAATGAATCTTAGTTCAGCTTTAAAGATACCAAAAATTTAAACAAATCCTAATGTATCTTTAAAAGTTAGTCTAAAAAGGTACAGCCTTTTAGATAAAGGATACAACCTTAAATAGAGAGTAAGACCTAAAATACACCATAGTAGGCCTAAAAGCAGCCACCAATTAAGAAAGCGTTAAAGCTCAACAATAAAACCAACAAAAATTCCAAAAAGCAAGCAACCAACTCCTAACCCCAATACTGGACTAATCTATTACAAAATAGAAGCAATAATGTTAATATGAGTAACAAGAAACATTTTCTCCCCGCATAAGTTTAAGTCAGTAGCTGATAATACCCTGACTATTAACAGTTAATAAAAACAACCCAACAATTAACAATTTATTAACTACACTGTTAATCCAACACAGGAATGCATTCAAGGAAAGATTAAAAGAAGTAAAAGGAACTCGGCAAACACAAACCCCGCCTGTTTACCAAAAACATCACCTCCAGCATCCCCAGTATTGGAGGCACTGCCTGCCCAGTGACAATCGTTCAACGGCCGCGGTATCCTGACCGTGCAAAGGTAGCATAATCATTTGTTCTCTAAATAGGGACTTGTATGAATGGCCACACGAGGGTTTTACTGTCTCTTACTTCCAATCAGTGAAATTGACCTCCCCGTGAAGAGGCGGGGATGAACTAATAAGACGAGAAGACCCTATGGAGCTTTAACTAACCAATTCAAAGAAAACATAATAAACCACCTAGGAAATAACAACATTTTCTCATGAGTTGGCAGTTTCGGTTGGGGTGACCTCGGAGAATAAAAAATCCTCCGAACGATTTTAAAGGCTAGACCTACAAGTCAAATCACTCAGTCGCTTATTGATCCAAGAAACTTGATCAACGGAACAAGTTACCCTAGGGATAACAGCGCAATCCTATTTAAGAGTCCATATCGACAATAGGGTTTACGACCTCGATGTTGGATCAGGATATCCAGATGGTGCAACCGCTATCAAAGGTTCGTTTGTTCAACGATTAAAATCCTACGTGATCTGAGTTCAGACCGGAGTAATCCAGGTCGGTTTCTATCTATTATGTATTTCTCCCAGTACGAAAGGACAAGAGAAATAAGGCCAACTTAAAATAAGCGCCTCAAAATAAATAATGACTCCATCTCAATTAACAACACAAAAACCCTGCCCTAGAAACAGGGCTTAGTTAAGGTGGCAGAGCCCGGTAATTGCATAAAACTTAAACTTTTATATCCAGAGATTCAAATCCTCTCCTTAACAAAATGTTCATAATCAACATTCTAATACTCATTATCCCTATCTTACTAGCCGTAGCATTCCTTACGTTAGTAGAACGGAAAGTCCTAGGCTACATACAATTCCGAAAGGGCCCCAATGTTGTAGGCCCATACGGCCTACTCCAACCCATTGCAGACGCAATCAAACTTTTCATTAAAGAACCACTACGCCCCGCCACATCCTCAGTATCAATATTTATCCTAGCACCTATCCTAGCCCTAAGCCTAGCTCTAACTATATGAATCCCTCTACCCATACCCTACCCCCTAATCAACATAAATCTGGGAGTCCTATTTATATTAGCCATATCAAGCCTAGCTGTATACTCCATCCTCTGATCAGGATGAGCTTCCAACTCAAAATACGCACTAATCGGGGCCCTACGGGCAGTAGCACAAACGATCTCATATGAAGTAACACTCGCAATCATTCTCCTATCAGTACTTCTGATAAATGGATCCTTCACCCTATCAACACTAATTATTACACAAGAACAAGTATGACTAATTTTCCCTGCATGGCCCCTAGCAATGATATGATTTATTTCAACATTAGCAGAAACAAACCGAGCTCCCTTTGATCTTACCGAAGGAGAATCAGAACTAGTATCCGGCTTTAACGTGGAATACGCAGCAGGACCATTCGCCCTATTTTTCATAGCAGAATACGCAAACATCATCATAATAAACATCTTCACAACAACCCTATTCCTAGGAGCCTTCCACAACCCATATATACCAGAACTATACACAATCAACTTTACCATTAAATCCCTCCTATTAACAATCTCCTTCTTGTGAATCCGAGCTTCCTACCCCCGATTTCGCTATGACCAATTAATACATCTACTATGAAAAAGCTTCCTACCCCTAACACTAGCCCTATGCATATGACATGTATCAATACCTATCCTTCTGGCAGGTATCCCCCCACAAACATAAGAAATATGTCTGACAAAAGAGTTACTTTGATAGAGTAAATAATAGAGGTTTAAACCCTCTTATTTCTAGAACTATAGGAATTGAACCTACCCCTAAGAACCCAAAATTCTTCGTGCTACCAAGTACACCAAACTCTAATAGTAAGGTCAGCTAATTAAGCTATCGGGCCCATACCCCGAAAATGTTGGTTTACACCCTTCCCATACTAATAAACCCAATCATCTTCGTTACTATTCTATTAACCATTATATTAGGAACTATTATTGTTATAATTAGCTCCCACTGACTATTTGTCTGAATCGGATTTGAAATAAATATGCTTGCTATCATCCCCATTATAATAAAAAACCATACCCCACGAGCCACAGAAGCATCAACCAAATATTTCCTAACCCAATCAACAGCCTCAATACTACTAATAATAGCCATTATTATTAATCTAATATTTTCAGGCCAATGAACTGTAATAAAACTATTTAACCCAGTAGCCTCAATAATCATAACAATAGCCCTCGCCATAAAACTAGGAATAGCCCCATTCCACTTCTGAGTACCAGAAGTAACACAGGGCATCCCCCTATCCTCCGGCCTAATCTTACTTACATGACAAAAACTAGCACCCATATCCGTACTTTACCAAATCTCACCGTCAATTAACCTAAATTTAATTCTAACCCTATCAATACTATCAATTATAATTGGAGGCTGAGGAGGACTTAACCAAACACAACTCCGAAAAATTATAGCCTACTCATCAATCGCTCACATAGGGTGAATAACAGCAGTACTCCTCTACAACCCTACTATAACACTACTAAACCTAATCATCTACATTATTATAACCTCCACCATATTCATACTATTCATAGCTAACTCAACCACCACCACCCTATCACTATCACACACATGAAACAAAACGCCCATTATAACAGTCCTAGTCCTAGTAACCCTCCTATCAATAGGAGGCCTCCCTCCCCTGTCAGGATTCATTCCAAAGTGAATGATCATTCAAGAAATAACAAAAAACGACAGCATTATCTTACCAACCCTAATAGCAATTACAGCATTACTAAATCTATACTTCTATATACGACTCGCATATACCACCGCACTAACAATATTCCCCTCCACAAACAACATAAAAATAAAATGACAATTCTCAACCACAAAGCGAATAACCCTTTTACCAACAATAATTATTTTATCCACTATACTACTACCACTGACCCCAATACTACTAATTCTAGAATAGGAGTTTAGGTTAAACAGACCAAGGGCCTTCAAAGCCCTAAGCAAGTATTATTTACTTAACTCCTGATAAGGATTGCAAGACTACATCTTACATCAACTGAACGCAAATCAACCACTTTAATTAAGCTAAATCCTCACTAGACTGGTGGGCTCCACCCCCACGAAACTTTAGTTAACAGCTAAACACCCTAATATAACTGGCTTCAATCTACTTCTCCCGCCGCGAGAAAAAAAAGGCGGGAGAAGCCCCGGCAGAATTAAAGCTGCTTCTCTGAATTTGCAATTCAACGTGTAAATTCACCACAGAGCCTGGTAAAAAGAGGAGTCAACCCCTGTCCTTAGATTTACAGTCTAATGCCTTACTCAGCCATTTTACCTATGTTCATCAATCGCTGACTATTTTCAACTAACCACAAAGACATTGGCACCCTATACTTACTATTCGGTGCTTGAGCCGGCATAGTGGGAACAGCCCTAAGCCTACTAATCCGTGCTGAGTTAGGTCAACCCGGAACATTGCTCGGAGATGACCAAATCTACAATGTAATTGTAACCGCACACGCATTTGTAATAATTTTCTTCATAGTAATACCCATTATAATTGGAGGCTTTGGTAACTGGCTCGTTCCTTTAATAATCGGAGCCCCTGATATAGCATTTCCCCGAATAAATAATATAAGTTTCTGACTTCTTCCCCCTTCCTTTCTCCTACTCTTAGCCTCATCTATAGTTGAAGCTGGAGCAGGAACTGGTTGAACTGTATATCCCCCTTTAGCAGGTAACCTAGCCCACGCAGGAGCCTCAGTAGACCTGACCATTTTCTCCCTTCATTTAGCTGGTGTTTCCTCAATCTTAGGAGCTATTAATTTTATTACAACAATCATTAATATAAAACCCCCTGCAATATCACAATACCAAACCCCCTTGTTTGTGTGATCTGTAATGATTACCGCCGTGCTGCTACTCCTCTCACTTCCTGTGTTAGCAGCCGGCATCACTATGCTACTAACAGACCGAAATTTAAACACAACCTTCTTCGACCCAGCAGGAGGAGGAGACCCTATCTTATATCAACACCTATTCTGATTCTTTGGACACCCAGAAGTCTATATCCTTATTCTACCCGGATTTGGAATAATTTCTCATATTGTAACTTATTACTCAGGAAAAAAAGAACCATTCGGATACATAGGAATAGTTTGGGCTATAATGTCAATCGGATTCCTAGGGTTTATTGTATGAGCCCACCATATATTCACAGTCGGAATAGACGTCGATACACGAGCCTATTTTACATCGGCCACCATAATTATTGCTATCCCAACTGGAGTAAAAGTCTTCAGTTGACTAGCAACACTCCACGGAGGCAATATCAAGTGATCACCAGCTATAATGTGAGCCCTAGGATTCATTTTCTTATTTACAGTAGGAGGTTTAACCGGAATTGTTTTAGCTAACTCCTCCCTAGACATTGTTCTACACGATACATACTATGTAGTTGCACACTTCCACTACGTACTATCAATAGGAGCTGTATTTGCCATTATAGGAGGCTTCGTACATTGATTCCCACTATTTTCAGGTTACACCCTTAATGATACGTGAGCCAAAATCCAATTCGCAATTATATTTGTAGGAGTTAACATGACCTTTTTCCCACAACACTTCCTAGGACTATCAGGCATACCACGACGATACTCTGATTACCCAGACGCATACACAATATGAAATACCATCTCATCGATAGGCTCATTTATCTCCCTAACAGCTGTAATATTAATAGTCTTCATCATCTGAGAGGCATTTGCATCTAAACGAGAAGTATCAACCGTAGATTTAACTACAACAAACCTAGAGTGATTGAATGGATGCCCCCCACCGTATCACACATTCGAAGAACCCGTATACGTTAACCTAAAATAAGAAAGGAAGGAATCGAACCCCCCACTATTGGTTTCAAGCCAACATCATAACCACTATGTCTCTCTCAGTTTATGAGATGTTAGTAAAATATTACATAACCTTGTCAAGGTTGGATTACAAGTGAAAACCCTGTACATCTCACATGGCATACCCCATACAACTAGGTCTCCAAGACGCAACATCACCAATTATAGAGGAATTATTACACTTTCATGATCACACACTGATAATCGTCTTTTTGATCAGCTCATTAGTACTTTATGTCATTTCACTAATATTGACAACAAAATTAACCCACACCAGTACAATAGACGCACAAGAGGTGGAAATTATCTGAACCATCTTACCCGCTATTATTTTAATCATAATTGCTCTTCCATCCCTACGAATCCTGTATATAATGGATGAGATTAATAATCCATCTCTCACAGTGAAAACTATAGGACATCAGTGGTACTGAAGCTATGAATATACAGACTATGAAGATTTAACCTTCGACTCCTATATAATTCCAACACCAGAACTAAAACCCGGGGAATTACGATTACTGGAAGTTGATAACCGAGTCGTATTACCCATAGAAATAACAATTCGAATGTTAGTTTCCTCTGAAGACGTACTGCACTCTTGAGCTGTACCTTCCCTAGGGCTGAAAACAGATGCAATCCCAGGTCGCTTAAACCAAACAACCCTCATATCATCCCGACCAGGCCTATACTACGGTCAATGCTCAGAAATCTGTGGGTCAAACCACAGCTTTATACCTATTGTTCTCGAGCTAGTCCCACTAGAATATTTTGAAAAATGATCCGCATCAATACTATAAATTCACCAAGAAGCTATGCCAGCATTAACCTTTTAAGTTAAAGATTGGGAGTATCAAACTCTCCTTGGTGGTATGCCACAACTAGATACATCAACATGACTAACAGTAATTATATCAATGTTCTTAACTCTATTCATTATTTTTCAACTAAAAATCTCGAAACACAACTTCTACCACAATCCAGAACCAATTACAACAAAAATATCGAAACAGAACACCCCTTGAGAAAAAAAATGAACGAAAACCTATTTGCCTCTTTCATTACCCCAGTAATTTTAGGCCTCCCTCTTGTAACTTTCATCGTCTTATTCCCCAGCCTATTATTTCCAACATCAAATCGACTAGTAAACAATCGCCTTATCTCTCTCCAACAATGAGCACTCCAACTTGTATCAAAACAAATAATAACAATCCACAATACTAAAGGACAAACATGAACGTTAATATTAATATCCCTAATTCTATTCATTGGGTCAACAAACCTACTAGGTCTCCTACCCCACTCATTTACACCAACCACGCAACTATCAATAAACCTGGGTATAGCCATCCCCCTGTGAGCAGGAGCTGTTATCACAGGATTTCGTAACAAAACCAAAGCAGCACTCGCCCACTTCCTACCACAAGGGACACCAACCCCACTAATTCCAATACTAGTTATCATCGAAACTATCAGCCTTTTTATTCAACCAATAGCCCTTGCCGTACGACTAACAGCCAACATCACTGCAGGTCACCTACTGATTCACCTGATTGGAGGAGCTACACTCGCACTAATGAACATCAGCACCACAACAGCTTTCATCACATTTACTATTCTAGTCCTATTAACAATCCTAGAATTCGCAGTAGCCATAATTCAAGCCTATGTATTTACCCTCCTAGTTAGCCTATACCTACACGACAACACATAATGACACACCAAACACATGCTTATCACATGGTAAACCCAAGTCCTTGACCCCTTACAGGAGCCTTATCCGCTCTACTAATAACATCCGGTCTAACCATATGATTCCACTTCAACTCAATAATTCTATTAATACTTGGCTTAACGACTAACATACTTACAATATACCAATGATGACGAGACATCATTCGAGAGAGCACCTTTCAAGGACACCACACCCCAGTCGTTCAAAAGGGCCTCCGCTACGGAATAATCCTTTTTATTATCTCTGAGGTCCTATTCTTCACCGGATTCTTCTGAGCATTTTACCACTCAAGCCTTGCTCCCACACCCGAATTAGGAGGTTGCTGACCACCAACAGGTATTCACCCACTCAACCCCTTAGAGGTCCCACTACTTAATACTTCCGTCCTATTAGCTTCAGGGGTTTCCATCACCTGAGCCCATCATAGCCTAATAGAAGGACACCGCAACCACATACTACAAGCCCTGTTCATTACTATCGCACTAGGAGTATATTTCACACTACTACAAGCCTCAGAGTACTACGAAGCACCCTTTACCATCTCAGATGGAGTATACGGCTCAACCTTCTTTGTAGCCACAGGATTCCACGGTCTCCACGTCATTATTGGATCCACGTTCTTAATTGTCTGCTTTTTCCGCCAACTAAAATTTCACTTTACCTCTAGTCATCACTTTGGCTTTGAAGCTGCTGCCTGATATTGACACTTCGTAGATGTAGTATGACTTTTCCTGTATGTATCCATCTATTGATGAGGCTCATGTTCTTTTAGTATTAATAAGTACAACTGACTTCCAATCAGTTAGTTTTGGTCTAGCCCAAAAAAGAATAATAAATCTAATAATAGCCCTACTAACTAACTTTTCACTAGCCACACTACTTGTTATTATTGCATTCTGACTCCCTCAACTTAACGCATATTCAGAAAAAACGAGCCCATACGAATGCGGATTTGACCCCATAGGATCAGCCCGCCTCCCCTTTTCCATAAAATTTTTCTTAGTAGCTATCACATTTCTCCTATTCGACCTAGAAATCGCACTACTACTACCACTACCATGAGCTTCACAAACAACCAACCTAAATACAATACTTACCATAGCCCTATTCCTAATCTTCCTACTAGCTGCAAGCCTAGCTTACGAGTGAACCCAAAAAGGACTAGAATGAACCGAATATGGTATTTAGTTTAAAATAAAATGAATGATTTCGACTCATTAGATTATGATCTAAACTCATAACTACCAAATGTCCCTAGTATATATAAACATTATAATAGCATTTGCAGTATCTCTTACAGGGTTATTAATATACCGATCCCACCTAATATCCTCGCTCTTGTGCCTAGAAGGAATAATACTATCCCTATTCGTTATAGCCGCCCTGACCATTCTAAACTCACATTTTACTTTAGCCAGTATAATACCCATTATCCTACTAGTCTTTGCAGCCTGTGAAGCAGCACTAGGACTATCTCTGCTAGTAATAGTATCAAATACATACGGCACTGATTACGTACAAAACCTAAACCTACTCCAATGCTAAAATATATTATTCCTACGACAATACTTATACCCCTAACCTGAATATCAAAAAACAACATAATCTGAATCAATCCTACAATACACAGCCTACTAATTAGCCTTACAAGCCTACTACTCATAAACCAATTTGGCGATAACAGCCTTAACTTCTCACCAACATTCTTCTCAGATTCTCTTTCCACCCCACTACTAATTCTAACTATATGGCTCCTTCCCCTAATACTAATGGCCAGCCAACATCATTTATCAAAAGAAAACCTAACTCGAAAAAAACTATTTATTACTATACTAATCCTATTACAACTATTCCTAATTATAACTTTTACTGCCATAGAACTAATCTTGTTCTATATCCTATTTGAAGCAACACTTATTCCAACACTCATTATTATTACTCGATGAGGAAACCAAACAGAACGCTTAAACGCCGGACTTTACTTCTTGTTTTACACACTAACAGGCTCCCTACCCCTACTAGTTGCATTACTTTACATTCAAAAAACAGTAGGAACCCTAAACTTTCTAGTATTACAGTACTGAGTACAGCCCGTATCAAGCTCTTGATCAAATGTCTTCATATGACTAGCATGTATAATGGCCTTTATAGTAAAAATACCACTATATGGTCTCCACCTTTGACTTCCCAAAGCCCACGTGGAAGCCCCCATCGCAGGTTCCATGGTCCTTGCAGCAATCCTACTAAAACTAGGAGGGTATGGCATAATACGAATTACTTTACTCCTAAACCCAACAACCGAATTTATAGCATACCCATTCATCATATTATCCCTATGGGGCATAATTATAACTAGCTCAATCTGCCTCCGCCAAACAGACCTAAAATCACTCATTGCATACTCCTCTGTAAGCCACATGGCACTCGTTATTGTAGCAATCCTTATCCAGACACCCTGAAGCTACATAGGAGCTACCGCTTTAATAATAGCCCACGGCCTTACATCCTCTATACTCTTCTGCTTAGCAAACTCCAATTATGAGCGAGTCCACAGTCGAACCATGATTCTAGCCCGAGGTCTCCAAACACTCCTCCCGTTAATAGCTACTTGATGACTTCTAGCAAGCCTAACCAACCTAGCCCTACCCCCCACAATTAACCTAATTGGAGAACTTTTTGTAGTTATATCAACCTTCTCATGATCTAATGCAACAATCATCTTAATAGGAGTAAATATAGTAATTACCGCCCTATACTCCCTGTACATGCTCATTATAACTCAACGAGGAAAACACACCCACCACATCAACAACATCTCACCCTCCTTCACACGAGAAAATGCACTCATATCACTACATATTATCCCCTTACTACTTCTATCCCTGAACCCAAAAATCATCCTAGGTCCTCTATACTGTAAATATAGTTTAAAAAAACATTAGATTGTGAATCTAACAATAGAAGCCCACTACCTTCTTATTTACCGAAAAAGTATGCAAGAACTGCTAATTCTACGCCCCATGCCTAACAACATGGCTTTTTCAAGCTTTTAAAGGATAGTAGTTATCCGTTGGTCTTAGGAACCAAAAAATTGGTGCAACTCCAAATAAAAGCAATAAATATATTCTCCTCCTTTACACTAATTACCCTACTCCTACTAATTATGCCTGTAATGATATCAAGCTCCAACACTTACAAAACCCCCAACTATCCACTATACGTAAAAACATCTATCTCATACGCTTTCTTTACCAGCACTATCCCTATAATAATATTTATTCATACGGGCCAAGAAACAATCATTTCAAACTGACACTGACTAACCATCCAAACCCTTAAACTATCAATAAGCTTTAAAATAGACTACTTCTCAACAATATTTATCCCGGTAGCACTATTCGTCACATGGTCCATCATAGAATTCTCAATATGATATATACACTCAGATCCTGACATTAATAAATTTTTCAAATACTTACTTCTATTTCTCATTACAATACTAATCCTCGTCACCGCTAACAACCTTTTTCAATTGTTTATCGGATGAGAAGGTGTTGGAATCATATCATTCCTACTCATTGGATGGTGATACGGACGAGCAGACGCAAATACAGCAGCCCTACAAGCTATTCTATATAACCGCATCGGAGACATCGGATTCATCCTAGCAATAGCATGATTTCTAATCAATCTTAATGCCTGAGACCTCCAACAAATCTTTATGCTAAACCCAAGCAACTCCAACATACCCCTACTAGGTCTAGTACTTGCTGCAACTGGAAAATCCGCCCAATTTGGCCTACACCCATGACTCCCCTCTGCAATAGAAGGCCCAACCCCTGTCTCAGCATTACTCCACTCAAGCACAATAGTAGTAGCGGGCATTTTCCTACTAATCCGCTTCTACCCATTAACAGAAAATAATAAACTAATCCAATCCATCATATTATGTCTAGGAGCCATCACCACACTATTTACAGCAATATGTGCCCTCACCCAAAACGACATCAAAAAAATCATTGCTTTCTCTACATCAAGTCAACTGGGCCTAATAATAGTAACAATCGGTATTAACCAACCCTATCTGGCATTCCTCCATATCTGCACCCATGCATTCTTTAAAGCCATATTATTCATATGCTCCGGTTCCATTATTCACAATCTAAATAATGAACAAGACATCCGAAAAATAGGCGGCCTATTTAAAGCCATACCATTCACCACAACAGCCCTTATTATTGGCAGCCTAGCACTGACAGGAGTACCTTTCCTCACAGGATTCTACTCCAAAGACCTAATCATCGAAACCGCCAACACGTCGTATACCAACGCCTGAGCCCTTCTACTAACACTAATCGCCACCTCTTTCACAGCCATCTACAGCACCCGAATTATCTTCTTTACACTTCTAGGGCAACCCCGCTTCCCAACCCTAGTAGCTATCAATGAAAACAACCCCCTTCTAATCAACTCCATCAAACGCCTCCTAATCGGAAGCCTTTTCGCAGGGTTCATCATCTCTAACAGCATACCACCAATAACAGTCCCCCAAATAACCATACCCTTCTACCTAAAAACAACAGCCCTAATAATCACAATCCTAGGCTTCATTCTAGCCCTAGAAATCAGTAACATAACCCAAAACCTAAAACTTTATCACCCTTCAAACAGCTTTAAATTCTCTAATATACTAGGATATTTCCCCACAATCATTCACCGCCTAATTCCTTATGCAAACCTAACAATAAGCCAAAAATCCGCATCATCCCTCCTGGACTTAATCTGACTGGAAAATATTCTACCAAAAACAATCTCACTCACCCAAATAAAAATATCTATTATAGTAACAAATCAAAAAGGTCTAATTAAACTATACTTTCTCTCTTTCCTAGTTACAATCCTTATCAGCATAATCCTATTTAATTTCCACGAGTAATTTCCATAATTACCACAACCCCAATAAACAAGGACCAACCAGTCACAACAACCAATCAAGTCCCATAACTATATAAAGCTGCMACCCCCATGGCCTCCTCACTAAAAAACCCAGAATCCCCCGTATCATAAATTACCCAGTCACCTAAACCATTGAACTCGAACACAATCTCCACCTCCTTATCCTTCAACACATAACAAACCATAACCAACTCCATCAACAGACCTGTAATAAACGCCCCCAAGACAACCTTATTAGAAACCCAAACCTCAGGATACTGCTCTGTAGCCATAGCCGTTGTGTAACCAAAAACCACCATCATACCACCTAAATAAATTAAAAACACCATTAAACCTAAAAAAGACCCACCAAAATTCAATACAATACCACAACCAACCCCACCACTCACAATCAACCCCAATCCCCCATAAATAGGCGAAGGCTTCGAAGAAAACCCTACAAAGCCCATCACAAAAATAATACTCAAAATAAATACAATGTATGTTATCATTATTCTCACATGGAATCTAACCATGACTAATGATATGAAAAACCATCGTTGTCATTCAACTATAAGAACACTAATGATCAACATTCGAAAATCCCACCCACTGATAAAAATTGTAAACAACGCATTCATTGACCTCCCAGCCCCATCAAACATCTCATCATGATGAAACTTCGGATCCCTTCTAGGAATCTGCCTAATTCTACAAATCCTCACAGGCTTATTCCTAGCTATACACTACACGTCAGACACAACAACAGCATTCTCCTCCGTTACCCATATCTGCCGAGACGTAAATTACGGCTGAATCATTCGATACATACATGCAAATGGAGCCTCAATATTCTTCATCTGCCTGTACATACATGTAGGACGAGGAATATACTACGGATCCTACACCTTCCTAGAAACATGAAACATTGGAGTAATTCTCCTATTTACAGTAATAGCCACAGCATTCACGGGCTACGTACTACCATGAGGACAAATATCATTTTGAGGAGCAACAGTCATCACAAACCTTCTATCAGCAATCCCTTATATTGGCACCAGCCTAGTCGAATGAATCTGAGGGGGCTTTTCAGTAGACAAAGCAACCTTAACCCGATTCTTCGCCTTCCACTTTATCCTTCCATTTATTATTACAGCACTAGCCATGGTACACCTACTATTCCTCCACGAAACAGGATCCAACAACCCAACAGGAATCTCATCAAACATAGACAAAATTCCATTTCACCCTTACTACACTATTAAGGACATCCTAGGTGCCCTACTGCTAATCCTAACTCTAATACTCCTAGTACTATTCGCACCCGACCTTCTCGGAGACCCCGACAACTACACCCCAGCAAACCCACTCAACACACCACCTCATATCAAACCTGAATGATACTTCCTATTCGCATATGCAATCCTACGATCAATCCCTAATAAACTAGGAGGGGTTCTAGCCCTAGTACTCTCAATCCTAATCCTCATTCTAATACCCCTACTACATATATCCAAACAACGAAGCATAATATTCCGACCATTAAGCCAATGCCTCTTCTGAATCTTAGCAGCAGACCTACTAACACTCACATGAATCGGAGGACAACCAGTCGAACACCCATATATTATCATTGGACAACTAGCATCCATCATATACTTCCTCATTATCCTAGTACTAATACCAGTAACCAGTATAATTGAAAATAACTTTTTAAAATGAAGAAAAGTCTTTGTAGTATATCAAATACACTGGTCTTGTAAACCAGAAAAGGAGAACAACCAACCTCCCCAAGACTCAAGGAAGAAGCAACTGCCCCACCATCAACTCCCAAAGCTGAAGTTCTATTTAAACTATTCCCTGAACACTATTAATATACCACCACAAACTTCAAGAGCCTTACCAGTATTAATTTTGCAAAATTTTTAATAATTCAACACAAACTTTGCACTCAAGCCCAAAATTATAAATCAATACTAATTAACCACACTAGTGTGGCAAGGACATAATATGTACATAGTACATTATACTATGTAATAAAAACATATCGCGTATATAGTACATTATATTAATGTAATAATGACATAATATGTATATAGTACATTATATTAAATGCCCCATGCGTATAAGCAAGTACATACCCTCTATTGATAGCACATAGTACATAAAATCATTGATCGTACATAGCACATTCTAGTCAAATCAGTCCTTGTCAACATGCGTATCCCTTCCACTAGATCACGAGCTTAATCACCATGCCGCGTGAAACCAGCAACCCGCTTGGCAGGGATCCCTCTTCTCGCTCCGGGCCCATAAATCGTGGGGGTAGCTATTTAATGAATTTTATCAGACATCTGGTTCTTTCTTCAGGGCCATCTCACCTAAAATCGCCCACTCTTTCCCCTTAAATAAGACATCTCGATGGACTAATGACTAATCAGCCCATGCTCACACATAACTGTGGTGTCATACATTTGGTATTTTTTTATTTTGGGGGATGCTTGGACTCAGCTATGGCCGTCAAAGGCCCCGACCCGGAGCATCAATTGTAGCTGGACTTAACTGCATCTTGAGCATCACCATAATGATAGGCATGGGCATGGCAGTCAATGGTAGCAGGACATAAATTATATTATATATTCCCCCCCCCCCTCTTATATGCTCACCATTATTTTTAACACGCTTCTCCCTAGTTTATTATTTTAATTTATCACATTTTCAATACTCAAATTGGCACTCCAATCAAGGTAAGTATATAAATGCCCGTTTTAACTATAA